TGGGTTTGATTCACACTCCATGTTCTGATAAATATTTAACCTCCAAAAAGAGGAAAAAACGGAGTCTAAATAAATGGATTGAGAAAGGGCAGATGTATAGAACCTTTCAACGATATAGTGCTTTTTCAATTCTCTCAAAATGGAATCTATTCAAAAAATATATGCCATGGTTCCTTACTTCGACAGGGTACAAATATATAAATTTGATATTTTTAGATACTTTTGAAGAACTATTGCCGATACTAATAAGTAGTAGTCAAATTTTTGTATCCATTTTTCATGATATTATGCTTGAAAGATGGATGTCATGGCGAATTCTTCAGAGAAAATGGTGTCTTCCACAATTGAATCTGATAAGTGAGATTTCGAGTAAGTGTTTACATAATTTTCTTCGGTCCCAAGCAATGATTCATCGAAATAATGAGTCACCATTGATATTGACACATCTGAGATCGCCAAATGTTCAGGAGTTCTTCTGTTCAATCTTTTTCCTTCTTCTTGTTGCTGGATATCTCGTTAGTACACATCTGATCTTTGTTTCCCAGGCCTCTAGTGAGTTACAGACAGAGTTCGAAAGGGTCAAATCTTTGATGATGGAATCATCTATGATTGAGTTGCAAAAACTTCTGGATATGTATCCTACATCTGCACCGAATTCTTTCTGGTTAAAGAATATCTTTCTAGTTGCTCTGGAACAATTAGTAAATTCTCTAAAAGTAATACGGATGCTTGTTCCCGCTTATGGGGTCAAATCAAGACGTTATAAGAAGAAATATTTGAATATCAATCTCATCGCTATCATCAATCTCATACCAAATCCCATCAATCGAATCACTTTTTCGAGAAATACGAGACATCTAAGTCATACAAGTAAAGAGATCTATTCATTGATAAGAAAAAGAAAAAACATGACTGAGTATTGGATTGATAATAAAGTAGAATCCTGGGCCGTGCAAGGTAAGTGTATTGATAAGACAGAAGGAGAATTCTTGGTTCAGATATCCACCTTAACGACAGAAAAAAGGATTGATCAAATTCTATTGAGTCTGACTCATAGTGATCATTTATCAAAAAATGACGTTGGTTATCAAATGATTGAACAACCGGGAGCAAATTACTTACGACACTTAGTTGACATTCATAAAAAGTATCTATTGAATTATGAGTTCAATACATCCTGTTTAGCAGAAAGACGGGTATTCCTTGCTCATTATCAGACAATCACTTATTTACAAACTTCGTGTGGGACTAATACTTTGCATTTACCATCTCATGTAAAACCCTTTTCGCTCCGTTTAGCCTTATCCCCCTCTAGGGGGATTTTAGTGATAGGTGCTCTAGGAACTGGACGATCCTATTTGGTCAAATACCTAGCGACAAACTCCTATCTTCCTTTCATTACGGTATTTATGAACAAGTTCCCGTATCAAAATGAGACTTTTGATGAGAATATTGAGGATAATTACGCTATTGGTGGTAGTGACGATATTGATTATATTGACGAGATTGCTGATAGTTACGATATCGATTGTGACCTTGTTGATACGGAGCTGGAACTGATAACTAAGGATCTGATGTGTGAAGAACTAGACCTATTTGATATCACCTTTCAATTATCAGTAGCAAAAGCAATGTCTCCTTGCATAATATGGATTCCAAACATTCATGATCTGACTTTGAATGAGTTGAAGTACTTATCCTTCGGTCTATTTCTCTCTGAAAGATGTTCCACTAGAAATATTATTGTTATTGCTTCGACTCATATTCCCCACCAAGTGGATCCCTCTCTACTAGCTCCGAATAAATTTAATACGTGCATTAAGATACGAAGGCTTATTATTCCACAACAACGAAAGCACTTTTTCAATCTTTCATATACTAGGGGATTTCACTTGGAAAGGAAAATGTTCCATACTAACGGATTCGGTTCCATGGGTTACAATGCAAGAGAGCTTGGAGCATTTACCAATGAGGCCCTATCGATTAGTATTACACAGAAGAAATCAATTCTAGACACTAATACACTTAGATACGCTCTTCATAGACAAACTTGGGATTTGCGAGCCCATGTAAGATCGGTTCAGGATCATGGGCTCCTTTCCTATCAGATAGGAAGGGCTGTAGCACAAAATGTACTTATAAGTAATTGCCTCGTAGATCCTATATCTATCTATATGCATAAGCAATTATGTGAAGAGGATTCTTATTTGTACAAATGGTACTTCGAACTTGGAACGAGCATGAAGAAATTAACGATACTTCTTTATCTTTTGAGTTGTTCTGCCGGATCGGTCGCTCAAGATCTTTGGTTTCTACCCCGACCCGATGAAAAAAGTGGATCTTGTTATTTTAGACTCCTTGAGAATGATTCGGATCTAGTTAATGGTCTATTAGCAGTAGAAGGCGCTCTGGCGAGATTATCACCGACAGAAAAAGATTGCAGTCCGTTTGAGAATGATCGAGTTACATTTCTTCTTCGGCCCGAACCGAGGAATCCATT